CAGCGTTTAGTTTATGGAATATCAAATTTGGACTTTGAAGGGGTTTCGCTGAAGATCTAGAGTTGTTCTGTGTTTCGCTTACAACGAGGCTATTATAGATCTTGTTATTTTGTTTTTTTGTTTTTTTTTGTCTGTTGTTTTCTGTTTTTTAAGGTATGTAAGTTGGGATCCAATGAAGAGGAGTTTTTATTCGATTTCTAGTTTGTTAGGTCTTTGTCCTTTGTTAAGTATGTGTGGCCATGTTTGATATAGTTATTATGTTTGTATACTTTTTTTAAGTGGTATTTTTGTAGTTATTGTTTATTTTTCTAGTTTGTGTTTTTATGTTTACAGTGTTGCAATTTTTTTTGTTTTGTTTTTTATATTAGTTTTTTTTGGTTGAGACTGTACTTTATTGGATTTTACTGATTTGCTTGGTTTGGAGTTTAGATATTGGGCGTGTTATCTAAGTTTTATGGTATGGCTTGTAGGTTTGATATTGGTTTTTTTGGGTTTTGTTAATTTTTTTTTGAATTTTTGTGGTGCTTTGCGTTCTGTTTTTGTATTTGTTTTTGTTTGGTTTGATAATAATTGTTTTTAAATTTAGTCGTTTAATCTATATTTTGATTGGTTTTGGGTTTTTGGTTTTGGGTTGTTTTTTTTTATATTGTTTTGTTCTAGGAGAGTTTATGTTTTTTTATTTTATTTGTTTGTGCGTTATAAGTAGAATTTTTGGCCTGTTAATAATAGTAGGTTCTATAAAGTTTTTTGGGAGAGATTTGGCCTATTTTTAAGATTTTATTTTTGTGTTGGTCTTATAGGTATGGTGGCGGTCTGTGAAGGATTAATAAGGTTTTACTTTTTTTTAGTTTACTTAGATGGGCAATGTTTTTTTACCCTGTTGTTTTATTTTTTGTATTAGAGGGGTTCCAGATTAATCGGCTAGGCCTCGTAAATTTTGACTTTAAGTTAGTTGATATTGGGGGTTTGTAATTTTTTTTTGTGACCTTTGGTGTAATTATGGGATTTTTATAGTTTGTTATCTTAATATTAAATTATAGTTAAGTGACCCGGGTTAGAAACCGGTTAATCTATTTTTATTAGAGCAGAAGTAACTTGATATTTAAACTGAACACATATTGGCAGGTTTTTGATTTTTCTTTGGGGGTTGACTGTTAAACGAGAGTCCTCGTTATTTACTTAGGTTTTTGGCTTATGTATGTTTGTTTTTTTTTAGGTGTTGAGCATTTAAATTTATATTTTATTTTTATTAATTGCAGGTATATATTTAGTTTATATTTATAGTTTAGGTTGAGCCACATTGTATAATATTTATCTTGCTTGGGGATAGTGATATTTTTTTAGTATTGTAAAAGAAAGTAATTTAATTTTTATTAGTTTTAGTGAATTTTACTTGGAAACGGTACAAATCATCCATCAATTGTCTAAAGGGGAGTAAGTTGTAGTAAAGTAGGGTAAGAGGAATCTGACCCTAGAGTTTTAGAGTTTTTTATTGTGTTTTGAAAACATAATTTGAATATTATTATTCGTGACTTGGAGTCATATTATAAGTTTTAAGTATGGGGCTTTGTCATTGCTTCGGTTTGGGCTCTTAGTGTATTTATTTTTTTTTTTTTTTGTATGCTGTTTTTTGTTTTATTATTGTTTGTGCTGTAAATGTAATTTTATGGTGAAGAATATTTTTTTTTTTACTGTTTGTTTTGTTTGAATAGTTGTAGTTAGCGGTAATTATAGTTCTGTTTTGAATTATTTTTTGGTACAGGAAGTCTGTGGTTTTTTGTTTTTGGTTTGTTCTAGATATCAAGTAGTTTTTTTATTAGTGAAAATAGGTGTGTCACCTTTTCATTTTTGGGTTTTCATAGTTTGTAAGGATTTGGATATAATTTTATTGTCTTGGTTTTTAAGTATGCAAAAGTTGCCCTATGTTCTTGTTTATATGGTTTTGAGTAGCTCGTTGTTTTTATTTATTTTGTTTTTTGGTGTTATGGTTTGTCATTTTCAGTATTTTTTTTTATCAGATATGGTTAGGGCTGTTTTAGTGTCTTCTACTGAGTCTTTTAATTGGGTTTTAGGTTTTTATGATTTAGGCATAGGTTTTGAGATGTTGTTGTGATATTTGTTTGTTTTTTTTTTATTAACGTTTGGTTTTTCTGGTGGTAGTATGATTTCTTGATATTTGTCTTTGGTTTTTATGAGTTTGCCTTTTGGTTTTGTTTTTTTGGTTAAGGTTTTTGTTCTTTCTGGTTTGGTTGGCTATTGAGGACTTTTTTTTATGTTTGTTGTTATGACAATATTTGTTTCCTATTTATGTTTTTTTGTTTGGGTTATAATAATATCTGTTTTTTTTTTGTTGGATTATTTTTTTTTGTTTAGGCGTTTACTATTTTTTTTTTGGGGGTGCTTGATACTATATTATTGAGGTTTTAGTTTATTATAGAATAGAAAGTTGTAGCCTTTCTGGTTTTGCCTTGTTGTTGGGTATTATTGTATTTTTTTTACTTTTAATTTTTTTGGTTTTGCAGGCTGTAGCTTTTGTTACTTTGTATGAGCGTCATTTATTGGGCGGTAGCCAGGAGCGTATTGGTCCTAATAAGGTTAGTTTTTGGGGCTTGGCCCAGGCTATTTTTGACGGTATTAAACTTTTGAAGAAAGAGGTGAGTTTAGGTTCTTTTTATTCTATAATTTATTTTATAATGGTGCCTAGTTTTTCTTTTTTTATTATGCTAATATTGTGGTTTGTTTTGCCTTATTTTTATTCATGTGTAGGGGTGGAATATATAATTTTACTTTTTATGTGTTTAGTAGGTGTTGCTACTTACGGTCTTTTAATTAGTGGGATTGTTAGTAAGTGTAAATATGGTTTTTTAGGCGGTATACGGGCTAGCAGGCAGAGGTTATCTTACGAGGTTATTTTTTATATTGTTGTTTTGTGTATATTGAGTGGCCTTGGGTTATGTTATTTTGATTTTAGTTTTTCTTTGGTCTCTTTTTCTTGGTCTTTGTTTTTTTTTATTATAGTGTTATCCGAATTAGGTCGTGCCCCTTTTGATTTTGCCGAGGGCGAGAGGGAGCTAGTTAGTGGTTATAATGTAGAGTACTCTGGTGTTCCTTTTGTATTACTATTTTTGAGCGAGTACGGGAGTTTATTATTTTATAGGTGTTTAATTTCAGTTTTTTTTTTTTTTTCTAGTCTTTTTTTTGTTTTTTTTGTATTTTCGTTAATAATTTTTGTCCGAAGTTCTTATCCTCGTTATCGTTATGATAAGTTGATGTTTTTTTTTTTGGGTTGTTTTGATACCTTTTGTTTTGGTTATACTATATTTTGTTGTTAGCGTGTGAATTTATTAGAGTACTAGCTTAATTTAAAGTATCGAATTTTTGATTCGGGGATGTTTTTCGTGCTTTAGCTATTGTATCATATATTTAATGTGCTTATTTTAAGTGTGAGTTAATTTTATAGCTAATAATTTAGTTTTGTATTTTCTAAATTCAAATAGGGCGTAGTTCCAGTTATTAATAAGCTATATTTTTTTTTATTATTTTTTCCTATTTTCTTTTTTTATTTTGCCTTTTTTTGTGGTGTGTCATTTTTTTGTTGGCTATCACGACAAGTTTGAGTTATTTTTAAGTAGGTATTTATTTTCTGATGAGGGGGTTTTTAGTCGGGGCTTTCGTAAATTTATTATAATAATTATTTGGATATCTTTATTGTTAGGACTTTATCATTTTAGCGGCTATACTGGGGATATTCGTGGTGATTTATGATTTAGTGGTCTTATTTGTTTAATTAGAATTTTTACTATTTTTGTTGTTTGATACAATCATATTAAGAAGTATATTAGTATATGTAGTTCTTTTGGTTATATAACTTTTTATGATGCTACCGGTACTGAGTTGTGACGTATTTTTGCTATGACTTATCATCATTTAATTACTCCTTTGGTTATAATAATGCGTTTGATAGCTAATTTTGGTATTGGTCAGGGGGGTAAATATTTTGTATTTATTGTTTTTGGTAATTATTCAGATAAGTTTTCTGTTTATTTTTTGACTATAATTTTTTTTTTTTACGAGTTTTTTGTTTTGGTGTTGCAGAGCTATATTTTTATTATTTTGAGGGCCGAGTTGGTAGGGGGCCTACATCCTGTTATTAGTCCTAGTTCTTCTAATTTTGTGAATTTAGCTGGTACTGTAGAGGTATCATATGGATTTTTAGGCGGTATTTATAATTTTTTTGTTAAGAATTGTGTATTTATTGTTATTGTTTTTTTATTATTGTTTATTTTGGTTTGGACTTTTATTTTTTGTTTTGGGTCTTTTGTATAGAAATCGTAGAGTTTTGTATTGATTGGAAACAACTAATCATAAAGATATTGGCACTATGTATTTAATGTTTGCATTTTGATGCGGCTTAGCGGGTAGTGGTTTGTCATCTTTGATTCGTTTGGAGTTATTTATGCCTGGTTTTTTTTTGGGTAGTGGACAGCTATATAATGCTGTTATTACTTCTCATGCTATTATAATAATTTTTTTTATGGTGATGCCTGGTTTGATTGGAGGTTTTGGCAATTGAATGGTGCCTTTGATATTGGGCTCTCCGGATATAAGTTTTCCTCGCTTGAATAGTTTTAGTTTTTGATTGTTGTGTGCTGCTTTAGTTCTTATTTTAAGAAGTTGTTTGTCTGGGAGTTCTTGCGGTACCAGGTGGACTGTGTATCCTCCTTTGAGAACAAGCGGCCATCCTGACCATAGAGTTGATTTGGCCATTTTAAGATTACATTGTGCTGGTTTGAGTTCTTTGTTGGGGGGTATTAATTTTATATCTACTATTTTTAATATACGTGTCACTAGTTTAAATATGGAGAGTATAGCTCTTTTTTGTTGAACTGTGCTGGTTACTGTGTTTTTGTTGGTATTGACTTTACCTGTTTTAGCAGGGGCTATTACTATGTTATTGCTAGATCGTAATTTTAATACTAGGTTCTTTGACGTAGAATCTGGCGGTAATCCTTTATTGTATCAGCATTTGTTTTGATTTTTTGGACATCCGGAAGTGTATGTTTTGATTTTGCCTGCTTTTGGTATTATGAGACATAGTAGTTTATATATTACTGGTAAAAAAGAAGTATTCGGTAGGGCCGGTATGGTATATGCTATTGTAACTATTGGTGTAGTGGGTTGTGTGGTGTGAGGCCACCACATGTACACCGCTGGACTTGATTTAGATTCTCGTGCCTATTTTACAGCTTCTACTATGATTATTGCTGTTCCTACTGGTGTAAAGGTTTTTAGTTGGGCAGCCACTCTTTATGGTAGTAAAATGGTTTTTCAACCTCTGGTAATGTGGATTATAGGTTTTTTGAGTCTTTTTACTATTGGGGGTTTGACTGGTTTAGTTTTATCTAATTCTTGTTTAGATGTTATTTTTCATGATACATATTATGTTGTAGCTCATTTTCACTATGTTTTGAGTATAGGTGCTGTTTTTGGTTTATTTATGGGGTTGTCTTTGTGGTGAGGAACAATAAGTGGTTATTTGTATAATAAGGGCATAATATACGCTGTTTTTATTGTTATTTTTTTTAGTACTAACTTAACTTTTTTTCCTCTTCATTTTGCCGGTATGCAGGGTATGCCTCGTAAGTATGTAGATTATCCTGATGTTTTTTCTATTTGGAATACTATGTCTTCAGTTGGCTCTTTAATTAGTATTTTTGGTCTTTTTTTGTTTATTTTTGTTATTTTGGAGTCTTTTGTAAGTTCTCGCTATGTGGTGTCAAGCTATTTTGTTAACGGCATTGAGAATATATATGGCGGGTATGTGTTTAGTCATAGTAATGGTCTGTGGCCGTGTGTTTATTTTGGTCATTAGTTGCTCTATATTATAATTTTAGTATACCTTATTGCAGATTGGGTGGTTTTGAGTATTACAGTGGTTTAGGATATATAGTCTGGTCGGTTCATGGTCGGCAGGAGTAGCTACTAGGCCTTTTAGTATAATAGTGTATATATGATTTCCAATCTTTATGGTTATAGGGTCTTTGTTTATCGATTTTGGTTTAGGGTTTCTGTCTAGTCAACACTCTATTCATAGCGAGTGGTTTTATAATTTTGCTTGTAGGTTTTTAGTGGTTATTTTAATTTTTGTAGCTATGTCTTTTTTTAATATGTTAAGAACTAATTTATATTCTAAGGACTTTTCAATAAATAAGTTTTTTATTGAGTTGACAATGAGTTTAATTCCGATCGGTATTTTATCAATTTTGGTTTTTCCTTCTTTAGTTTTATTATATGATGTTTTCACTTTGCCAGACGAGGTTGTAAGTGTTGGTGTGGTTGGTCATCAATGGTATTGAACTTATGATTACAGAGTCGGCGGTGGGGTGAGGGTCGATTCTTATATGAGGCCTGTTGACGAGTTAGCTATAGGTGGTTTTCGGTTGTTAGATGTAGATAATCGTTGTATTATTCCGTGCAGGTTGCCCGTTGGATTTATAATTACCTCAGACGATGTAATTCATTGTTGGACTTTGCCTTCTTTGTCTATTAAGTCCGATGCTTTATCTGGTGTTGTAGGGCACTTAATTTGTATTTTTCCTATTTTAGGAGTTTTTTATGGTCAGTGCTCAGAAATTTGCGGTGCTTTTCATAGTTTTATACCTATTGTGGTGGAGAGTACCTTGCCTCAGAATTTTATTAATTGAATGTATAGGCGTTGTTGGTCTGTTAGTTTTTTGGAATTTTTGCTTGTGGAGTAAACGGTCTGGGACCTGGGTGTCTATATTGTATTATTATTTAGGTTGTTCCGGTAATTGTACAATATTAATTAATAATTGGTACTTCCTCTTTTATTTTTATTGTCGCGCTAAATCATTTATTGTAACAATAGATATTGTGTATTACGTTTTATATTTTATAATAGGTAAAAGAAATAACAGGGTCATATTAAAATCGCGTCCATATTAATATTTTTTATATTGTAATATATTTGTAGGTTGGTTATTTTGATAATAGGTTTAATGTTAATGGCTCCTTTCCCCCGAGCCATTATTATTAATGGTATTTTGGATATTTTTATGTTGGTTCAGGTTATTTATTTAATAGTGAATATGTTATGTGGTGTTGTGGGTAGTTGTTTTTTTATTAATGGGGTTTAGAATGGGGTACCATATTCAATTACGGATTGAGGTGTTTTAAACTTTGCGTTTTTATTGTATTAAAGTATTTTTTATTTGTTTAGGACGTTTTAGTGTTTTTTTTTTATTTTTAGGTATTGCATATCAGATTATTATAATTTTGGTTTTTATCTTTTATAGAATGTCAGGGTTAAAAATGATTTTTTTTTGTTGTTACAAAATGTGATAAAGTTTTTTTTTTGTGTCTACATGTCGTCTTGTCGGATAACTGTTTTTAATTTTGTTTTTATTAGGTTTGATAGTCATTTTTTTTTTGTTTTTATTTTTGGGTTTAGACTTTTTTTTTGTTTAGATTTTTATTATTTTTTTTTTTAGATTATTTTTGATAATTTGTTATCGTTTTTATTATTTTATTTTTAGTAGTTAGTGTGAAGTTATGTTTTTTTTTTTAGTATAGTGATTTAAATAGTTTTTGGGAAAAATGTTTATTAAAGACTGAGGCTTTTGTTTTTAGCTGGCTTCTGCTCAGTGAGGATTTAAATGGCTGTTTTAGCGTGAGGACATTAAGGTAGCGAGGTCATTTGTTTCTTTATTGGTTTCTTGTATGAAAGGAGTATTTTTTCATTATTTTTTTGTTTTGTTTTTGAATTATTTTTATGTATAATAATTTATAGTTGTATTTTAACAAAGATAAGTCTTCGGAAATTATTTTTAGTTTTTAATTTTAGTTATTTATTATATTTTTTTGGGGTAAAATTTTTATGTATTGTTAATTACTTATTTATGTTTTTTAATTACTTCGGAGTTAACAGGGGGTCTAGTTTTTTGTAGTTCTTATATATTTTCGGGCCTTACATCGATGTTGTATCATGATTGTTGGCGGGGCAGTGTTTGTTTTTTTTTTGAGACTGTTCTTCTTTTAATAAATTTTACGTGATATTAGTTTAATTCATTGTGAGATAGAGTGGTTTATCTTGTAAATTACTTTTTTTGTTTGGTTTTAGTACGAAAGGAAAGAGTTTAGGGTTTTAAACTTGTTTGTTTGTATTTGCTTTTTATTTTTTTTTAGTTGTTGTTTTTGTTTTTGTATTTTATGTGGTATATTTGGTACTATCTTTTAAGGATCATAATATAATAAAAAGTAGGCCTTTTGAGTGTGGTTTTAGTGCTTTGGGTGGGGTTTATAATTCTTTTAGTATTAATTTTTTTGTTATTATGGTGCTTTTTGTTTTTTTTGATTTGGAGGTAGTTATGTTTTTGGGGATTATTTTGAGTGAGGTTTTGAGTGGAGTTGGTTTTATAGTGTTATTTCTTTTTGTTTTTTTAGGTTTTTGGGCCGAGTTGTTGTTTGGTAAGTTGGTTTGAGTTGTTTTTGGATATATTTATTTTTGTTTTGTTGTTTATAATTTTATTTTTTTTTTTTTTGTTTTTTATGGTGGGAAATTTTGGTTTTTCTTTGAGTTTTTTGGGTTTAGATTTGTTGGATTTAAGGTTTCATGTTGATTGGGTAGTGTTATTTTTAGTGTTCTACTTTTTTATTGTGGGCTGTATTTTGTTGTATAGTTGTTATTATATGTCTTTGGATTTTTTTTTTAGATATTATGTGGTGGTTTTAATAGTTTTTGTTTTTAGTATGGTAGGTGTTGTTTTTAGTAATAATTGTTTGGTAATGATTATTTCTTGAGATGTGCTAGGTGTTTCAAGATATTTTTTGGTTTTGTATTATGGTAATTGAGATAGCTGTTCTGGTTCTTTAAATACTGTAATATTGAATCGTTTGGGCGATGTTTGTGTGTTTTTGGTTTTTAGAGGTTTGTTTGTTTTGGGGGAGTCTTTTATTTTTGTTATGGTCTTGGGTGTGTCTTCTTTAGTTTTTTTTTTTTTTGGTTGTATAACAAAGAGAGCACAAATTCCTTTTAGTAGATGATTACCAAAGGCTATGAGTGCCCCAACTCCTGTTAGAGCACTTGTACATAGTAGTACGTTGGTTACTGCTGGTTTATTTTTGGCTTTTTGTTTTTCTGATATTGTTTTTTTGGATTTTTTTATGGTTTTATTATTTTTTGTTGGTTTGTTGACTATATTTATTTCTGGTTTTAGTGCTTGTTTTGAGTGTGATTTAAAAAAGATGGTGGCTTTAAGAACACTTTCTCAGATTGGTTTTTGTTTTTTTGGGTTGGGCCTGGGCTTGGTTTTTTTTTCTTTTATTCATATTTTAAGTCATGCAATTTTTAAGAGTTGTTTGTTTATACAAGTGGGTTATTTGATTCATTCTTTTGGTGGTCAGCAGGATGGTCGTGGTTATGGTTATGTTGGTAGGGGTTTTGGTTTAGTGTGGGTTCAGATTTATGTTTGTTTAATGTGTTTGTGTGGTTTTTTTTTTTTAAGGGGCTCAGTTAGTAAGGAGATGCTTTTAGAATTTTATTTTTTTAATAGTTGAGGGCTTTTGGTATTTTTGTTATTTATTTTTTCTGTTGTATTTACTTTTTTTTATTGTTATCGTATTGTAATTTCCTTTTTTAGTAATTTTTTTTTTTCTTTGTTTTATGGAGGTATAAGGTGATTTTTTTCTTTTTGTAGTATTATTTTGGTTGTTATGTCAATTTTTTTTGTTTGGTGGTTGGTTATAAATTTTATGGTTGTGCCTTTAAGTTTTTTATATTTTGATTTTTTTAGTTTTTTTTTTTTTGTTATTTTATTTTTGTGTTTTTTTATTTTGTGTTTTTTTATTTTTGGTTTTGACGATATCAAGTATAAGTTTTTTTTTGATTTCTTGCCTAAGGTTTTTTTGTGTTTGAATATAAATAGTCGTTATTTAGATAGTGTTTTGTCAAAGTTGATTATTGATAGTTACTCAGGTTTTTTTTATTTTAGTGGTTATTTTTATAGTTATTTTGGTGGTAAAGGTTTTAATTTTGTGGTAGTGTTGTTTTTTTTATTTTTGTTGTTGTAATATTTTAGGTTTTGGGGTTTTAGTTTAATAAAAGATATCTATTTTGCATGTAGGAGATTTAACTCTATTTACACTTTATTTTAATTAGAATTCTTTGTTTTGGTCAATGAGGTTTGTGTGCCTTTTTAGTTTATAAAAAATTTAATCTTGATAGGATTGAGAATTTGAGGGTTATTTTGTTGAATGTTTTTTGGGGTTCTTTAATTGTTTTGCCTGCTAGAAAATCTTTAGATTTGAATTGGAATTATGGTAGAATGTTGGGTATGATTTTGTCTTTTCAGATTTTTACTGGTTTTTTTTTGAGTTTTTATTATTCTAATGACAGTATTTTGTCTTTTGAAAGTGTGCAGTATATTATATATGAGGTTAATTGAGGGTGGTTGTTTCGGATTGTACATTTTAATGGTGCTAGTCTTTTTTTTGTTTTTTTGTATTTACATTTTTTTAAGGGTTTATTTAATTTTAGTTTTCGTTTAAAGGGTGTTTGGTTAAGTGGTTTATTTATTATGATTTTTGTTATGTTAGAGTCTTTTATAGGATATGTTTTAGTTTGGGCCCAGATGAGTTATTGGGCTTGTGTAGTTATTACTAGTTTGGTGGGGGTGATTCCTTTTATTGGTCGTGATTTGATTTTGTGGATTTGGGGTAGTTTTTTGGTCTCTTGTTCTACTTTGAAGTTGTTTTTTGCTTTGCATTTTTTGTTACCTTGGTTTGTTTTTGTTGTAGTAGGTTTTCATTTAGGGTTTTTACATAGTAGTGGGAGCACCTCTACTGTCGGTGTTTATGGTGGTTTAGAGAAGGTGGTGTTTTATCCTTTTTATTGGATTAAAGATTCTTATAATTTGGTTTTTTGGTTGGTTTTTTTTGTTTTTGCGTTGTACTTTCCTTTTTCGATAGGGGATCCGGAGATGTTTATTGTTTCAAGTATTTTAAATAGACCTGTACATATTGTACCTGAGTGATATTTTTTGTTTGCTTATGCTATTTTGCGTTCTGTTCCAAGTAAGGTTTTGGGTATTTTATTGTTGTTAATGAGGGTGTTGGTTTTTATGGGGTTTTTGTTGTTGGATAATTATGTAAGTTCTCTTGATTTGTTAAATGGGTTTTTTGTTTATTGTTTTGTTGTTTTTTCTGTTGTTTTGAGATGGTTGGGCCAGTGTTCTGTAGAATATCCTTTTAGAGTAATATCTTTTTTTTATACTGTTATTTATTTTTTTTTGGTTTTTGTGATTTTTTTTTTGTTTTGGTTTAGTAAGGTTTTGTATAGTTATACATTTATTTTTGTTTTGTGTATTTTGTTTGTTATAACTAGTATTAAGCATTCTTTTCATGTTTTGGGGTTATCTATTATACCTATTATGGCTTCTTTTAGTATTTTGAGTTTGGCCAGTTCTTTTATTGTTTTTTTGTTATTTTCTTTTAGGTATAGTGTTTTTTATAGTATAGTAGTGGTTTTTTTTATTTTAGTTTTTTGGGGTAAGGATATTGGTATGGAGTCTTTATCGGGTTGTCATAATGTTCGTATTTGTGAGGGTTTTCGTTATGGTATATATTTGTTTGTTTTTAGTGAGGTGATGTTTTTTTTTAGTGTTTTTTGGTTTTTTTTTGATTGTGCTATGTCTAGAGATGAGGGGGCTTGGCCCCCTAGAGGTGTAGAGATGGTAGATCCGATAGGTGTGCCTTTTTTGAATACTATGGTTTTGTTGACTAGTAGTTTAACTGTTACTTGGGCTCATCATTGTTTGTTAGTTAATAAGGATAGTGTAACGCCTTTGTTTATAACTTGTTTTTTGGGTTTTTTCTTCATTAAGATACAGATAGATGAGTATAGTATGACTTCTTTTTCTATTTCAGATTGTTCTTATGGTAGTATTTTTTATTTGTCTACGGGTTTTCATGGTGCCCATGTAACTGGTGGTACTTTATTTTTGTTATTTAATTTTTTTCGTTTGTTTTTTAATCATTTTAATTCTTTAAATAGTTTGGGGTTGGAGTTTGGTATTGTATATTGACATTTTGTTGACGTGGTTTGGTTATTTTTGTTTGTATTTGTTTATTGTTGGAATTGTTGCTGATGTAGTTTAATTAAAAATTTATAATTTGTAATTATGAGAGTTTGTCAGCTGTAGTATATATGTTATTTTTGTTGTTGTGGGTTTTTTTTTTTGATAATTATTTTTTTATTTTTTTATTTTTTGTGTATATTTTTTTTATGATGGTGGATTTTAGGTGGTTTGGCGTTTTTTTATTTTGTGATAGTTATGTATATTTATGTGTTGCAATGATGAGTATTTTTGTTTTGGGTCTGGTTCTTTTTGTGGAGCGAGGGGATTTTATATTGTTGTTGTCTAAGTTTTTGGTTTTTTTTTGTGTTATTTTTTTTTTTTCTTCTAGTTTGTTAATGATGTATTTTTTTTATGAGTTGACAGTGTTTCCTATTTTGGTCATGTTGTTGGGTTTTGGTTCTCAGGTAGAGAAGGTCAGTGCTGGTTATTATTTGGTTTTTTATACAGTATCTTGTTCTTCTCCTTTTTTAGTTTTATATTATTATTCTTTTTTGTTTTTGAATTATGTGTATTTTGATTGTTTGTTTTCTTTTGAGTTTGTTTTTTTTCTTTCTTTGTGTTTTCTAGTTAAGTTTCCTGTATATTTTTTACATTTGTGGCTTCCTAAGGCCCATGTGGAGGCACCTACTGTAGCTAGAATTTTGTTGGCCGGTGTGATATTGAAGTTAGGCTGTGTAGGTTTTTTTCGTGTTTTGTGTGGTTTAGTTGGTTTTAGTTCTTTTTTTTTTTTATTATTGTCTTTTTTGGGTGCTGTTTTGTGTTCTTTTTTTTGTATTTATCAGAGTGATGTAAAATCTTTAGCTGCTTATTCATCTATTGTTCATATAAGAATGTTTTTGGCTGGTTTAATATCTTTTTCTGTTCTTGGGAAGAGGGGGGGTTCTATATTATTGGTTTCTCATGGCTATAGTTCTGCTTTGATGTTTTATTTAATTGGTGAGTTTTATTTTATTTTTCATACTCGTATGGTGTATTATTTTAATAGTTTTATGGTGAGCGGGGTTTTTTTTGCTGTGGTTTTGTTTTTAGTTTTTATTTCTAATAGTGGTGTGCCTCCTTCTTTGTGTTTTTATTCTGAGTTTTTGTGTGTTAGTTCTTTGTTTAGGAGGTATTTTGTGGTTTTTGTTTTTGTTTTTTTTTATTGTTTTTTTGTTTTTTATTATTGTTTTTATGTTATCACTCCTGTTATAATGGGTCAGAGGGTCTTAGGTTTTTATGTTTTTAGTTTTAATTTTTGTGTTCCAATGTTATTTTCATGTTATAATGTTTTTTGATTGGGTGTTTTTTTTTAGCAGGTTTAAGTTATATATAAACTATTAGTTTTCAAAACTGAAGAAATATCCTGTGTGAATTCTATTTTAATTGTGAATATACAGCTGTTGACTGTGAGGTTAATATTCAGAGAGTCTTTATTATAAAAAAGTATGTAGCTTTTTCGAAGTTGTGGTTTTGGACTTATGTGTTGTGTTTTTATGAGAATTTTTTCGTTTTGAAAGGTAGGGACCTTTGACATGTAATTTTTGTTTAATTATTTAAGCTCTTTTTTTGTGTTTTAAAATTGGTATTTTTTATAATTTTGTTTTTTGGACTGGATGTGATATTTTTGTTATTAGTAATTTATGTTATATATATATATATATATGTATATATATATATAGATATATATATATATATATATATTGTTGTATATTATAATATTTTAAATATTTTTTTTGTGTTATTTTTTCGTTTTGAAAGGTAGGGACCTTTGACATGTAATTTTTGTTTAATTATTTAAGCTCTTTTTTTGTGTTTTAAAATTGGTATTTTTTATAATTTTGTTTTTTGGACTGGATGTGATATTTTTGTTATTAGTAATTTATGTTATATATATATATATATATGTATATATATATATAGATATATATATATATATATATATTGTTGTATATTATAATATTTTAAATATTTTTTTTGTGTTATTTTTTCGTTTTGAAAGGTAGGGACCTTTGACATGTAATTTTTGTTTAATTATTTAAGCTCTTTTTTTGTGTTTTAAAATTGGTATTTTTTATAATTTTGTTTTTTGGACTGGATGTGATATTTTTGTTATTAGTAATTTATGTTATATATATATATATATATGTATATATATATATAGATATATATATATATATATATATTGTTGTATATTATAATATTTTAAATATTTTTTTTGTGTTATTTTTTCGTTTTGAAAGGTAGGGACCTTTGACATGTAATTTTTGTTTAATTATTTAAGCTCTTTTTTTGTGTTTTAAAATTGGTATTTTTTATAATTTTGTTTTTTGGACTGGATGTGATATTTTTGTTATTAGTAATTTATGTTATATATATATATATATATGTATATATATATATAGATATATATATATATATATATATTGTTGTATATTATAATATTTTAAATATTTTTTTTGTGTTATTTTTTCGTTTTGAAAGGTAGGGACCTTTGACATGTAATTTTTGTTTAATTATTTAAGCTCTTTTTTTGTGTTTTAAAATTGGTATTTTTTATAATTTTGTTTTTTGGACTGGATGTGATATTTTTGTTATTAGTAATTTATGTTATATATATATATATATATGTATATATATATATAGATATATATATATATATATATATTGTTGTATATTATAATATTTTAAATATTTTTTTTGTGTTATTTTTTCGTTTTGAAAGGTAGGGACCTTTGACATGTAATTTTTGTTTAATTATTTAAGCTCTTTTTTTGTGTTTTAAAATTGGTATTTTTTATAATTTTGTTTTTTGGACTGGATGTGATATTTTTGTTATTAGTAATTTATGTTATATATATATATATATATGTATATATATATAGATATATATATATATATATATATTGTTGTATATTATAATATTTTAAATATTTTTTTTGTGTTATTTTTTCGTTTTGAAAGGTAGGGACCTTTGACATGTAATTTTTGTTTAATTATTTAAGCTCTTTTTTTTGTAATGTGTTTACCTTTTTAGTTTATGTGTAGAATTTAGCTTTGAAGAGGCTAGGGGTTTTGAGGTGTTTTAGTGATTTATTTAAACATTTTAGTATATTTTTATATGTCTGGTTTAGGGTCAGGAGATATATGATGTTTGGTTAATTTTGGTTTTTTGGCGGTAATATTATTATATATATATATATATATATATAATACTATATTATATATATATATATATATATATAATACTATATTATATATATATATATATATATATATATATATAATACTATATTATATATATATATTATATATATATATATATATATATATAATACTATATTATATATATATATATATATATATATATAATACTATATTATATATATATATATATATATATATATATATATATATATATATATATAATATATATATTATCTATTATCATCAATAATAGATAATAAATTTATAATATTTATAAATTTATATGTAATATAAATGAATAAACTTATAAATTTTATTAACATATATATGTCTATATATGTTGAAAAAATATTATAAGTCATTTATATGACAAATAAATTATAAATATTATATCATATATATTATTTCAATAATAATATAATTTATATTATTATTGTAAATATAATAATATGATATATATATATATATATACACATATAAAGTGTAATATATATAGATATATATCATAATATTATATTTACATTAATAATATTATTATATTAATATAAAATAATATATAACATATTATCTATTATCATTAATAATAGATAATAAATTTATAATATTTATAAATTTATATGTAATATAAATGAATAAACTTATAAATTTTATTAACATATATATGTCTATATATGTTGAAAAAATATTATAAGTCATTTATATGACAAATAAATTATAAATATTATATCATATATATTATTTCAATAATAATATAATTTATATTATTATTGTAAATATAATAATATGATATATATATATATATATACACATATAAAGTGTAATATATATAGATATATATCATAATATTATATTTACATTAATAATATTATTATATTAATATAAAATAATATATAACATATTATCTATTATCATTAATAATAGATAATAAATTTATAATATTTATAAATTTATATGTAATATAAATGAATAAACTTATAAATTTTATTAACATATATATGTCTATATATGTTGAAAAAATATTATAAGTCATTTATATGACAAATAAATTATAAATATTATATCATATATATTATTTCAATAATAATATAATTTATATTATTATTGTAAATATAATAATATGATATATATATATATATATACACATATAAAGTGTAATATATATAGATATATATCATAATATTATATTTACATTAATAATATTATTATATTAATATAAAATAATATATAACATATTATCTATTATCATTAATAATAGATAATAAATTTATAATATTTATAAATTTATATGTAATATAAATGAATAAACTTATAAATTTTATTAACATATATATGTCTATATATGTTGAAAAAATATTATAAGTCATTTATATGACAAATAAATTATAAATATTATATCATATATATTATTTCAATAATAATATAATTTATATTATTATTGTAAATATAATAATATGATATATATATATATATATACACATATAAAGTGTAATATATATAGATATATATCATAATATTATATTTACATTAATAATATTATTATATTAATATAAAATAATATATAACATATTATCTATTATCATTAATAATAGATAATAAATTTATAATATTTATAAATTTATATGTAATATAAATGAATAAACTTATAAATTTTATTAACATATATATGTCTATATATGTTGAAAAAATATTATAAGTCATTTATATGACAAATAAATTATAAATATTATATCATATATATTATTTCAATAATAATATAATTTATATTATTATTGTAAATATAATAATATGATATATATATATATATATACACATATAAAGTGTAATATATATAGATATATATCATAATATTATATTTACATTAATAATATTATTATATTAATATAAAATAATATATAACATATTATCTATTATCATTAATAATAGATAATAAATTTATAATATTTATAAATTTATATGTAATATAAATGAATAAACTTATAAATTTTATTAACATATATATGTCTATATATGTTGAAAAAATATTATAAGTCATTTATATGACAAATAAATTATAAATATTATATCATATATATTATTTCAATAATAATATAATTTATATTATTATTGTAAATATAATAATATGATATATATATATATATATACACATATAAAGTGTAATATATATAGATATATATCATAATATTATATTTACATTAATAATATTATTATATTAATATAAAATAATATATAACATATTATCTATTATCATTAATAATAGATAATAAATTTATAATATTTATAAATTTATATGTAATATAAATGAATAAACTTATAAATTTTATTAACATATATATGTCTATATATGTTGAAAAAATATTATAAGTCATTTATATGACAAATAAATTATAAATATTATATCATATATATTATTTCAATAATAATATAATTTATATTATTATTGTAAATATAATAATATGATATATATATATATATATACACATATAAAGTGTAATATATATAGATATATATCATAATATTATATTTACATTAATAATATTATTATATTAATATAAAATAATATATAACATATTATCTATTATCATTAATAATAGATAATAAATTTATAATATTTATAAATTTATATGTAATATAAATGAATAAACTTATAAATTTTATTAACATATATATGTCTATATATGTTGAAAAAATATTATAAGTCATTTATATGACAAATAAATTATAAATATTATATCATATATATTATTTCAATAATAATATAATTTATATTATTATTGTAAATATAATAATATGATATATATATATATATATACACATATAAAGTGTAATATATATAGATATATATCATAATATTATATTTACATTAATAATATTATTATATTAATATAAAATAATATATAACATATTATCTATTATCATTAATAATAGATAATAAATTTATAATATTTATAAATTTATATGTAATATAAATGAATAAACTTATAAATTTTATTAACATATATATGTCTATATATGTTGAAAAAATATTATAAGTCATTTATATGACAAATAAATTATAAATATTATATCATATATATTATTTCAATAATAATATAATTTATATTATTATTGTAAATATAATAATATGATATATATATATATATATACACATATAAAGTGTAATATATATAGATATATATCATAATATTATATTTACATTAATAATATTATTATATTAATATAAAATAATATATAACATATTATCTATTATCATTAATAATAGATAATAAATTTATAATATTTATAAATTTATATCATATATATTATTCCAATAATTAATCTGTTTTAATATACTAATTTAAATAATATTATTATAAATAATGGCTTAAGGGGGGATAAAGCCATTATTATTACACCTATTATTACAATATTCAATTTACGAAGTTGTATAATATAAATAATATTAATGTGGACGGCGATTTTAATATAAAATATTACTATTATTGTTATTTACAATATATAATTATTAATAATTATTATTACAATAATTAATCTGTTTTAATATACTAATCTAAATAATATTATTATAAAGAGTGGAATTATTATTGTTATGATAATTTT